AGAATAAGCTAAATATAAGCTTTTGGGCTCATACCTCAAATATAAAGATATCCTTTTTCTTAATAAAGTGCCTGATAAAAGGATTATTCTGATAGGATAAATTATGTAAAATTTTACCTTTATTATATTTTTTAGAATTAAACTAAATCTAATAATATCAAAAATTATTGTGCATCTTACACTAAAATATAATTATTGAATTTAAAATTCAATTTAATATATAATAATATATTATTTTAAATTTTTTTTATAGTTAATTCTAATAAAATATTCTTTATATTTATTTTATTTTTTAGAAGTTTAATTTCAATTTCAGCTAATTCTTGAATAGGATGTTGAATTGGATTAGAAATTAATTTATTAAGATTTATCCCCCTTATTTCAAATAATAAAAATCTTATAAGAACAGAAGCATCATTAAAATATTTTCTAGTACAATCTATTGCTTCTATTAATTTTCTATTCATTATTTTATTTAAAATATTTTTTATAAAAAATTTTGAAATTAATAATTTATTTTCAATTATAATTAATTCTTCTTTATTAATAAAAATAGGAGCTTCCCCCTTCCATTTTTGATTCCCTAATATTATAGAAGGTATAAATTGATTCAATTGTTTTATTTTAATGTCATGACAAAAAATTTCCCCCATAATTCTTTTGTCTTATTATTTTAATAATGAATTTATTATAATTATTATAATTATAAATGTAATTATTGGAGCTTTAAGAGGATTTAATCAAACTTCAATTCGTAAACTTATAACATTTTCTTCAATCAATAACTTAGGATGATTATTAGCAGCAATAATAATTAGTGAAAATTTATGACTTATATATTTCATTTTTTATACATTTTTAATTTTAATTATATGTTTTATATTCTTTTTAATAAATGTTTATTATATTAATCAAATTATTAATTTAAATTTAAATATTTTATTAAAAATTTCATTATTTATTAATTTTTTTTCTTTAGGAGGCTTACCTCCATTTTTAGGATTTTTCCCAAAATGAATAATTATTAATTATTTAATATATAATAATTTATATTTAATTAATTTTATTTTTTTAATATCAAGTTTAATTATATTATTTTTTTATATTCGAATTGTTTATTTATCTATTTTATTAAATTTTTTTAAATTAAAATGATTTAAAATTTATATTAAAAATAATATATTTAAATATATTAATATATTTTCTTTTATTTCTTTTAGAGGTTTAATTCTTAATACTTTATTTTTTATATAAGGTTTTAAGTTAAATTAAACTAATAATCTTCAAAATTATTTATAAAAGAATCATCTTTTAAGCCTTAGTAATTATTTACTCCTTAAAATTTGCAATTTCATATCATTTTTGAATATAAGACTTAATAAAAGAGGCCTACCCCGTAAATAAATTTACAATTTATCGCTTATAACTCAGCCATTTTATTAGCGAAAATGAATATATTCAACAAATCATAAAGATATTGGAACTTTATATTTTATTTTTGGTGTGTGGGCAGGAATAATTGGAACTTCTTTAAGTTTATTAATTCGTACAGAATTAGGTAACCCTGGGTCACTAATTGGAGATGATCAAATTTATAATACTATTGTTACAGCTCATGCCTTTATTATAATTTTTTTTATAGTTATGCCAATTATAATCGGAGGATTTGGTAATTGACTAATCCCCTTAATATTAGGAGCACCTGATATAGCTTTTCCACGTATAAATAATATAAGATTTTGATTACTACCCCCATCATTAACTTTATTAATTTCTAGAAGTATTGTTGAAAATGGAGCAGGAACAGGATGAACAGTTTACCCCCCTCTTTCCTCTAACATTGCCCATAGAGGATCTTCTGTTGATTTAGCTATTTTTTCTCTTCATCTTGCAGGTATCTCCTCTATCCTCGGAGCAATTAATTTTATTACAACAATTATCAATATACGAATTAATAATATATCATTTGATCAAATACCTTTATTTGTGTGGGCAGTAGGAATTACTGCTTTACTATTATTATTATCATTGCCAGTTTTAGCTGGTGCAATTACTATATTATTAACTGATCGAAATTTAAATACCTCTTTTTTTGATCCTGCTGGAGGAGGAGATCCAATTCTTTATCAACATTTATTTTGATTTTTTGGGCATCCCGAAGTATATATTCTAATTTTACCAGGATTTGGTATAATTTCACATATTATTTCTCAAGAAAGAGGGAAAAAAGAAACTTTCGGGTCTTTAGGAATAATTTATGCTATAATAGCAATTGGTTTATTAGGATTTATTGTATGAGCTCATCATATATTTACAGTTGGAATAGATATTGATACTCGAGCTTACTTTACCTCAGCAACTATAATTATTGCTGTACCTACAGGTATTAAAATTTTTAGTTGATTAGCAACATTATATGGTACACAAATTAACTATAGCCCTTCTATATTATGAAGATTAGGATTCGTATTTTTATTCACTGTAGGGGGATTAACAGGAGTAATCTTAGCTAATTCATCTATTGATATTATTCTTCATGATACTTATTATGTTGTAGCACATTTTCATTATGTTTTATCAATAGGGGCTGTATTTGCAATTTTAGGAGGTTTTATTCATTGATATCCTCTATTTACAGGATTAATATTAAATCCATTCTATCTTAAAATTCAATTTATTACTATATTTATTGGGGTAAATTTAACTTTTTTCCCTCAACATTTTTTAGGTTTAGCTGGAATACCTCGTCGATATTCAGATTACCCAGATAATTATCTTTCTTGAAATATCATTTCATCATTAGGATCTTACATTTCTTTAATTGGAACAATTATAATAATAATAATTATTTGAGAATCTATAATTAATAAACATTTTATTATTTTTTCAATAAATATACCTTCTTCTATTGAATGATACCAAAATCTTCCCCCTGCTGAACATTCATATAATGAACTACCTATTATAAGTATTTTCTAATATGGCAGAATATATGTAATGGATTTAAACCCCATTTATAAAGGAACTCCTTTTTTTAGAAATGGCAACTTGATCTAATTTAAATTTACAAAATGGGGCCTCTCCATTAATAGAACAAATAATTTTTTTTCATGATCATACTCTTATAATTTTAATTATAATTAATATTTTAGTTATATATTTAATAATAAATTTATTTTTTAATAAATTCATTAATCGATTCTTATTAGAAGGTCAAATAATTGAATTAATTTGAACTATTTTACCAGCTATCACTTTAATTTTTATTGCTCTTCCTTCTTTACGTTTATTATATTTATTAGATGAATTAAATAACCCATTAATTACATTAAAATCTATTGGACATCAATGATATTGAAGTTATGAATATTCTGATTTTAATAATATTGAATTTGATTCCTATATAATTAATAATAATGATTCCTTAAATAAATTCCGATTATTAGACGTAGATAATCGAATTATTTTACCTATGAATAATCAAATTCGTATTTTAGTGACAGCAACAGATGTAATTCATTCTTGAACTATTCCTTCTTTAGGAATTAAAGTAGATGCAAATCCTGGTCGATTAAATCAAACTAATTTTTTTATTAATCGACCAGGAATTTTTTTTGGTCAATGTTCAGAGATCTGTGGAGCAAATCATAGATTTATACCTATTGTAATTGAAAGAATTTCTATAAAAAATTTCATTAATTGAATTAATAATTATTCATTAGATGACTGAAAGCAAGTAATGGTCTCTTAAACCAGTATATAGTAAATTAGCAATTACTTCTAATGAAAGAATTAGTTAAATTTATAACATAAATATGTCAAATTTAAATTATTACATTGTAATATTCTTTTATTCCTCAAATAATACCTATTAATTGATTATTTTATTTTTTATTTTTTTTATGTATTTTTATTATTTATAATATTATAAATTATTATATTTTTTTTAATTTAAATATAAATAATAAAAATAATAAATTTAAAAATTTAAAAAAAAATTTTTTTAATTGAAAATGATAAATAATTTATTTTCAATTTTTGACCCATCTACAAATTTATTAAATTTATCAATTAATTGAATTAGAACAATATTAGGTTTAATATTTATTCCTTTTTCATTCTGATTATTACCTAATCGTCATTTTTTTTTTTGAAAATTTGTAATTATAAATCTTCATAATGAATTTAAAATTTTACTTAACATAAAAAACAACAAAGGATCAACTTTCATTTTTATTTCATTATTTTCATATATTCTTTTTAATAATTTTTTAGGACTATTTCCTTACATCTTCACCAGAACAAGTCATCTTACTATTTCTTTATCTTTATCTTTATCTTTATGAATTAGATTTATACTATTTGGATGAATTAATAATACAAAACATATATTTATTCACATAATCCCCCAAGGAACACCAACTATCTTAATACCTTTTATAGTTTTAATTGAAACAATTAGAAATTTAATTCGTCCTGGAACTTTAGCTATTCGTCTCACTGCAAACATAATTGCAGGTCATTTATTATTAACATTATTAAGTAGTACTGGAAATATTTTAAATAATTATTTATTAATTTTTTTAATTATAACTCAAATTATTTTATTAACATTAGAAAGTGCTGTTGCAATTATTCAATCCTATGTTATTTCAATTTTAAGCACCTTATATTCTAGAGAAACAAATTAATGTCAAATAATTTTCATAATCATCCATTCCACTTAGTAGATTATAGTCCTTGACCTCTAACAGGAGCTATTGGAACTATAACTTTAGTTACTGGTTTAGTAAAATGATTCCATAATTTTAATATAAATTTATTAATTCTTGGTTATATCATTATTATTTTAACTATATATCAATGATGACGAGATATTTGTCGAGAAGGAACTTACCAAGGAAAACATACTATTTTAGTATCAAAAGGTTTACGTTGAGGGATATTATTATTTATTATCTCTGAAATTTTTTTTTTTATTTCGTTTTTTTGAGCTTTTTTTCATAGAAGTTTAGCGCCTAATATTGAAATTGGAATTATATGACCACCTATAAACATTATTCCTTTTAATCCATTTCAAATTCCTTTATTAAATACTATTATTTTAATTACATCAGGATTAACTGTTACATGAGCTCATCATGCAATTATAAATAATAATTTTTCTCAAACATCTCAAAGTTTATTTATTACTATTTTATTAGGATTTTATTTTTCTATTCTTCAGGCTTATGAATATTATGAAGCTTCATTTTCTATTTCAGATAGAATTTATGGCTCAACATTTTTTATAGCAACTGGATTCCATGGTTTACATGTAATTATTGGAACTATTTTTCTTTTAACATGTTTTATTCGACATTTATCTTCACATTTTTCCAGAAATCATCACTTTGGATTTGAAGCTGCAGCTTGATATTGACATTTTGTAGATGTAGTTTGATTATTCCTTTACATTTCTATTTATTGATGAGGTAATTAATTATTTATATAATATATATAGTATATTTGACTTCCAATCAAAAAGTTTAATAATTTTAATATAAATAATTAAAATTATATTATTAATTTCCATATTATTTTTTTTTTTATCAAATTTTTTTATATTAATTTCAATAATTCTCTCAAAAAAATCTTTATCAGATCGAGAAAAATGTTCTCCTTTTGAGTGTGGATTTGATCCAAAATCATTACCTCGAATTCCTTTCTCATTACATTTTTTTCTAATTACAATTATTTTTTTAATTTTTGATGTAGAAATTGCATTAATTTTCCCTATCATCCCAACTTTTATAATAACTAATATAAATTCTTGATTTTATTCATCATTATTTTTTATTATTATATTATTAATTGGGCTATTTCATGAATGAAATCAAAAAATATTAAATTGAACTTATTAGGATTATAGTTTAAAAAAAAACTTTTGATTTGCATTCAAAAAATATTATATAAATAATTTTTCTTAAATAAGAAGCAAATATTGCATTTAATTTCGACTTAAAAGTTTGAGTAATAACTCCTTATTTAAATTAATTGAAACCAAAATAGAGGTATTTCACTGTTAATGATATTAATGAATTTATATTCCAATTAAGAAATATTTTATATTAAGCTGCTAACTTAATTTATAGTGATTAAAATCATTAATATTTCTTATATATTTATATAGTTTATTTAAAACTTTACATTTTCAATGTAAAAATAAAATTTTATATTTTTATAAATATTTAAAGATTTATATAATCACCTTAATATCTTCAATATTAAACTCTTTTTAAGCTATTTAAATAAATAATTATTAATAAATATATAGTTATAAATAGTATCCATAAAATAAATCTATATAAATAAATTTTATAATTGTTTGTTTGTAAATAATTTATAATAATTGAATTATTTTTTAAAATTATAAATATTCCTTGTCCTCTATACAACTCTCTTCACCCTAAATCAACAGTTTTTATTAAAACTTGACCTAAATTTAAAAATTTATAATTTAATCCATAAGTAGATAAATTTGGTAAAAATCATATTATTCTTAAATAATTTCTTAATTTATAAGTTATAATGAATTTATTCATAGAAAATAAATTCATTAATCTTATTAAATAACCAAAAAAACTTCCTAATAAAACTACATAAATTACTATTAATTTTAAATTTAAAGGTAAATAAATTATATAAGGATAATTAAAAAGTATTCATCTTAATAATCTTCCAGAAATTACTCTTATTAATAATAATATTATTATTCTATTTAATATAATATAATCTTCATCATATAATTGATATACTCTTAACAAATTAAATTCATTAATTATTAAGTATATTAATAACCGAATTGTATAATATATAGTTAGGCCAGTAGAAAAATAATATAAAAAAAAAATTAAAATATTTATATTTCTTATTCTAACTATTTCTAAAATTAAATCTTTTGAATAAAACCCAGCTAAAAAAGGAATCCCACATAAAGCTAAATTAGAAATATTCATACATAAAGAAGTCATAGGAATATAAACTCTTAAACCCCCTATATAACGAATATCTTGATTATCATTTAATATATGAATAATTATTCCTGCACATATAAATAATAAAGCTTTAAACATAGCATGAGTTAATAAATGAAAAAATGCCAAATCATAATAACCCATTCTTAAAATTCTTATTATTAAACCTAATTGTCTTAATGTTGATAATGCAATAATTTTTTTTAAATCAAATTCATAATTAGCTGAAACTCCAGCTATAAATATAGTTAAACCAGAAATTAATATTAATATTTTAGAAAAAATAGTACCTTCTAATAAATTTCTAAAACGAATTAATAAATAAACCCCAGCTGTTACTAAAGTAGAAGAATGTACTAAAGCAGATACAGGAGTAGGAGCTGCTATAGCAGCAGGCAATCATGAACTAAAAGGAATTTGTGCTCTTTTAGTTATAGCCCCTAAAATAATTAAACAACTAATAATTTGTATAGATAAATCTTCTTTTATAAATTCTAAATAAAAAATATAATTTCAACTCCCATAATTTATTATTCAAGCAATTACTATTAACAATATTACATCTCCAATTCGATTTGATAAAACTGTCAATATCCCAGCATTAAATGATTTTAAATTTTGATAATAAATTACTAAACAATATGAAACTAATCCTAAACCATCTCAACCTAAAAAAATTCTAATAATATTAGGACTAATAATTAATAATAATATTGAAAAAACAAATATTAACACTAAATAAATAAAACGATTTAAATTTAATTCTGATCTTATATATCTTTTTCTATAAAAAATAACAGAAGAAGAAATTAAAGAAACAAATATTATAAATACTAAAGATATTCAATCAATTAATATAGAAAATACAATATTTACTGAATTAAAAGAAATAATCTCCCATTCTAAAAAAATAATTTTATTATTTATTAAAAAATAAACTATAAAATATATGTTTAATAAACTAAATATAAATAAAAAAATAAATCTAATAAAACAAATTGAATTATAATTTTTAATAACTTAAAATGAATATTTCATATTTTTGATTCCACAAATCAATATTTTATCTTAAATTATTTAAATAAAATCAAATAACTGTATAATCAAATTTAAAAACTAATAAATTTAAAGGAAATCAATGTAAAAATAATAATAAATATTCACGAGAAAATCCTATAAAAAATCTATATAATCTTAAATTAAAATTTCCATGTTGTGAATAGGAGTATAAATATAATCTATAACCAGCTCTAAAAAAAGAAATTAATATTAATATTAATATAGACAATCAAGATCATCTTAATAAACTATTAATTAATATAATTTCCCCAAAAAAATTTATTGAAGGAGGAGCTGCTATATTACAAATTATAAATATAAACCATCAAAATCTTATTGTAGGTATAAAATTTATTAAACCCTTATTTAAAAATAATCTTCGTCTTGATAAACGCTCATAATTTATATTAGATAAACAAAATATTCCAGAAGAACATAATCCATGACCAATTATTAACAAATATGAACCTATAAATCCCCAATAATTTATTGTTATAATTCCTCTAATAACTAATCCTATATGAGCCACTGATGAATAAGCAATTATTGACTTTATATCAACTTGACAAAAACATTTTAATCTAATGTAAAATCCCCCTAATAATCTAATAGTAATTCAAATAATACCTAAACTTATATTTATTTTTTGAAATATAATTAAAATACGCAATAATCCATAACCCCCTAATTTTAATATAATACCAGCTAAAATTATAGACCCAGAAATAGGAGCCTCAACATGGGCTTTAGGCAATCATAAATGAACAAAATACATAGGTATTTTAACTAAAAAAGCTATTAATATTGATATGTATAAAAAAAAAAAATTTATATTATAAAACTTATAAATATAAATTATTATAGTATTAATTTCATTAAAAATATAAAATAACCCTATTAATAAAGGTAAAGAAACAAATAAAGTATAAAATAATAAATATGAACCAGCCTGAATACGTTCAGGTTGATACCCTCATCCTAAAATTAAAATTAAAGTAGGAATTAATCTACCTTCAAAAAATAAATAAAACATAAAAATTCTTATTACTGAAAAAGTTAAATATAACATAATTAATAAAAAAATAATATTTAATAAAAATAAATTTTTATAATAATTTGTTTTTATAAGATTTTCTCTAGATATAATTATTAAAGAACAAATTCAAATTCTCAATAAAATTAAACCAAAAGAAATCATATCTATACCTAATATATAACTTAAATTTCTAAAATTTATAATATTAATTGTAAATATTATAAATAACATTATCAAAAAAAATAACATTATTTGAACCATTCAAAATATATTTTTTATTAGACATAAAGGAATTACAAAAATAATGTAAATAAAAAATTTTATCATAATAAATTATATCTTTGAAAATAATCATTTCCGTAAGTACGAATTATTGAAACTAAAATTGATAAACCTAAAGCCCCTTCGCAAACTCTAAAAACTAAAAATACCATTAATATATATATATTATAATTTAATATTATAAAATAAATAACTATTATTAAATAAATTCTTAAAACAATAAATTCTAATCTCAATAAAACAATTAATAAATGTTTATGCTTTCTTACAAAAATTATATTTCCTAAAAAAAATATTACTAAAAAACATATTATCATTTGTTTTTATAGTTTAAATTCAAAACATTGGTCTTGTAAACCAAAAATAATTTTTAATTTAAAAACTTCAAAGAAAAGAATTTATTCTTATCAATAATCTCCAAAATTACTATTTTTATTAAACTATTCTTTGAAATCCTAAAATTTTTTATTTATTTAATTTTAATTGTAATATCTTTTTTTATATTTTTTATTAAACATCCTTTAACAATAGGTTTATTTATTTTATTTCAAACTTTGATTATTTCATTATTTATTGGTTTATTTTTAAATACTTACTGATTTTCATATATTCTTTTTTTAATTTTCTTAGGAGGACTTTTAGTATTATTTATTTATGTATCTAGTATTGCATCTAATGAAATTTTAAAACAATCAACATCTATAAAATTAAGTTTATTATTAATTTTATTTTTTTCTTTATTATTATCTATATTTTTTCATAAAAATATCAACATAATAAATATATTCATAAATAATGAAATAAAAAATTTTAATTCAATATTCATTTTTTTTTTTGAAAATAATATTAATTTATCTAAATTATATGATAAACATAACTATTTTTTAACTATAATATTAATTATTTACTTATTTATTACATTAATTGCTGTAATTAAAATTACAAATATTTTTTTTGGGCCTTTACGATCTTTTAATTAACTAATGATAAATAAATTTATTTTAATTCGTAAATCTAACCCCTTATTAAAAATTATTAATAATTCCCTAATTGATTTACCAACTCCTACTAATATTTCATCATGATGAAATTTTGGATCAATTTTAGCTTTATGTTTAATAATTCAAATTATTACAGGATTATTTTTAACAATATACTATTGTGCTAATATTGAATTAGCATTTTATAGAGTAAATTATATTTGCCGAAATGTTAATTATGGATGACTAATTCGCACTATTCATGCTAATGGAGCATCATTTTTTTTTATTTGTATTTACATTCATATTGGACGAGGAATTTATTATGAATCATTTAATTTTTTTTATACTTGAATAGTAGGTGTATTAATTTTGTTTTTATTAATAATAACTGCCTTTATAGGATATGTTTTACCTTGAGGACAAATATCTTTTTGAGGAGCAACTGTAATTACTAATTTATTATCAGCAATTCCTTACTTAGGAAATATGCTAGTAAACTGAATTTGAGGAGGATTCGCAGTAGATAACCCTACTTTAACTCGATTTTATACATTTCATTTTTTATTACCATTTATTATTATAATAATAACAATAATTCATTTATTATTTTTACACCAAACAGGATCTAATAACCCTTTAGGAATTAATAGTAATGTAGATAAAATTCCTTTCCACCCATATTTTACATTTAAAGATTTAATTGGATTTATTATTTTAATATTTATTTTAACTTTATTAAGATTAACTAATCCTTATATTCTAGGAGACCCAGATAATTTTATTCCTGCAAACCCACTTGTAACTCCTATTCACATTCAACCTGAATGATATTTTTTATTTGCATATGCAATTTTACGTTCTATCCCTAACAAACTAGGAGGAGTTATTGCTTTAATTATATCAATTTTAATTTTAATTATTCTTCCTTTCACATTTAATAAAAAAATTCAAGGTATTCAATTTTATCCATTAAATCAAATAAATTTTTGAATTATAATTTCAACAATTATTTTATTAACTTGAATTGGGGCACGACCCGTTGAAATTCCTTTTATTATTACAGGTCAAATCTTAACTATAATTTACTTTTCTTATTATATTATTAACCCAATTATTAACAAATTTTGAGATAAAATAATTTTTAATTAACCTAATTAATGAGCTTGTTAAAGCATTTGTTTTGAAAACTTAAGAAAGAATAAATATTCTATTAATTTATACTAAAAATATTTATTATAAAATAAATATTTTTATTCCTAAAAAAAATATTACTAAATTTAAAGAAACAGGTAAATAAATTTTTCAACATAAATATATTAACTTATCATACCGATAACGTGGAAGAGTTCCTCGAACTCAAACGAATAAAAAAGAAATTAATCTTAACTTTATATAAAATATATAATTTAATGAATATCCTCCTAGATATAATAAATTAAATAATAATCTTATAAATAAAATTCTTGAATATTCAGCTAAAAAAATTAAAGCAAATCCACCCCCTCTATACTCAATATTAAATCCGGATACTAACTCTCTTTCACCCTCAGCAAAATCAAAAGGAGTACGATTAGTTTCAGCTAATATTGAAGAAAATATTATTATTCTTAAAGGAAATATTAAAAAAATAAATCACAAATTTTGTTGTAATAATCTTAAACTTATTAAATTAAAATCTATAATCATAATTAAACTAGAAATTAAAATTAAAGCTAATCTAACTTCATAAGAAATAGTTTGAGCAACAGCACGTAAACCCCCTAATATAGAATAATTTGAATTAGAAGATCAACCAGCTAACAATAATGTATAAACACCTACTCTTAGAAAACATAATAAATATAAAACCCCTAAATTAAATCTAATAAAATTAAAATAATAAGGAATTAATATTCAAATTATTAAAGATAAAAAAAATCTAATAACTGGAGAAAAATAATAATATAAATAATTTGAGTAATTTAAATAAATTTGTTCTTTAGTAAATAACTTAATCCCATCCGAAAAGGGTTGTAAATTACCTATAAAACCTAATTTATTTGGACCTTTACGATCTTGAATATAACCCAATACTTTACGCTCTAATAAAGTTAAAAAAGCAATTCTAATTAAAAGACCAATAAAAAAAATAATAACCCCAATTATAATATTAAATTTATCAACCATTATCATATACTATTTATATAATTAATTATACATTTATGACTTCTAAAACCATTACATTTTTCTGCCAAAATAGTTTATAATTAAATTAAAAATATTCTTTTAATTAAATTATTTAAAATAATTGATCCTTTCGTACTAAACTATTTTATTTTTATAAAGATAGAAACCAACCTGGCTCACACCGGTTTGAACTCAGATCATGTAAGATTTTAATGATCGAACAGATCAAAAATTTTAAACTTTTGCATTTAAATTTTATCTTAATCCAACATCGAGGTCGCAAACTTTTCTTTTTATAAGAACTAAAAAAAAAAATTACGCTGTTATCCCTAAGGTAATTTATTCTTATAATCATAAATTATGGATCAATTATTCATAAATTAATGTAATTTTTTTAAAAAAAGTTTAATAAATTTTTTTATCACCCCAACAAAATAATTTTATAATTTTAATATTTAAAATTAATAAAAAAATTAAAATTATAAAATTATAAAACTCTATAGGGTCTTCTCGTCTTTTATAATTATTTTAGCTTTTTAACTAAAAAATTAAATTCTAATTTTAATAAAGAGACAGATTATATCTCATCAAATCATTCATACAAGTCTTCAATTAAAAGACTATTTATTATGCTACCTTTGTACAGTCAATATACTGCAGCCCTTTAAATAATTTCAGTGGGCAGATTAGACTTTATATTATTAACAAAAAGACATGTTTTTGATAAACAAGTGAATATAAATTTTTGCCGAATTCCTTTTTATTAATTTTAATTAATTTTATTTTATTTTTTTTTATATACTAATTTTATCATTATAACTAATTTTTTATTATTAAAAATTATTTTTTTATATAAATTTAAATATAAATTTAAATTTTAAAATAAATAAAATTATTTATAAAAAATTATAATTTATAAAAAATATAAATTTTAAAATATTTAAATATTTTATTAAAAATTATAAAAATTTAATTTAAAGCTTATCCCCTAAAATATTTAATTAAATATATAATTTTATATAACAAATTTAAAAAAATTATTAAATTAATTTAAAATTAAATTTTTTTCTAAAAAAACTAGATATTTTTAAAAACGATTAACATTTCATTTCAAATTAATTATTTAAAATAATTATGTCACATTAACTTTAATAATTAATTATCTCTTTTAAATTCGAGATATTTTTATTTATTAATACTTATTAATAAACTCTGATACACAAGATACAATAAATTAAATTTACTTAAATAATAATTAATATTTAACTTTATTTCAAAATTCTTTTACAATACTATTAAACTATAAATTAATAAATTTTTTTCTAAAAAATACTTTAACCCCCATTAATTATTTTTTATAATTATTTTTATTATTTATTTTATTATATTAATTTCCCCCCATCAAATTAATTATTTTTATAATTTCTTCTCAATGTAAATGAAATACTTTATCAAGCTCTAATTTGTTATTTCTAGAAACACTTTCCAGTACCTCTACTTTGTTACGACTTATTCCAATTTTAAAATGAAAGTGACGGGCAATATGTACATATTTTAATTTATAATCATTTTATTAAATTAAATAAAATTACATTTAAATCCACCTTCAATTTATTATTCCAATATAAAAATTCGTTTAATTATTATTATTGTAATCCATCATATTCTTAATTATAATCTACATCTTGATCTGAATTAATTTTTTAATTATAATTTTTAAATATTATTTTTTTTTAAAAATATTTTTTTAACAACGATATATAAAATTTTAAATTAAGTATATTTATTCGTGGATTATCAATTATTAGACAGATTCCTCTAAATGAACTAAAATACCGCCAAATTATTTAAGTTTCAATAAATTATTATTTACTATTTTAGTATTTTTAATTAATTTTCTTATAATAGGGTATCTAATCCTAGTCTATTTATTAAATTTTTTTAAATCATAATTAAATTTTAATTTTTATAAAATTAAAATTTCACTTTATAATTTTATTTTTAATTAAATTATATATTTATATTAATTATAACTGAAAAATTTTATATAAAATTTTGTATAACCGCAACTGCTGGCACAAAATTTGTTATTTAATTATTGAATTACTAAATCTTAATTTCTTAAATTTTTAATTATAATTACTACCTAATTAATTAATATATTTTTTAAATAAACCAAAATTAACACTAAAATTTATATGTAAATTAAACTTAAAATAAAATTTATAAATCATAAAAATTTATTTAATATATTAAAAATATTGAATAGATTTTTTTTTTTTTTTTTTTATATTAAATTTAATATAATTATTAAAAATTTAATATTATCTCTCACTTATTTTTCATAATATTAATATTAAAAATTAATACGTATATATGCAATTAATAATCTAATTAAATAGAAAAAAATTATTAATATTAATTTAATTTAAGAAAAAATTTATAAATTATTAAAATTATTAATAAATATATATATATATATAATAATAATATTAATAATAAATTAAATATTTAATATATATATAAATAAATATATATAATTATATATTATTTTAAGTTTTAAACCATTTTCAATACTTTTTTATATAAAAATAAAAAAAAATTATTA